CGCCCGTAGCCCAGCGGATAAAGTACATAGTCCGTTTTAGGGATTAGCGCCTTACCTTACTCCATTCAGTGACTTTGGCACTGGACGTTCCCAAAATGGGTACTATCCGGTCGGGTGAATTCAATAATATACGCCTGTTGGCATTCCAACCCTCCTTCTCCTTTCAGGGCCTATCTGAAAGAGAATCCAGTACTTCTTGGTCCTAAATCTCTGAATAGGACGAACCGCCCCGTGGATATCTTTGCTTCGGCACAAAAGAATTCGAATGAAGCTCGGTCAACTGGAATGTGTATTATTAGGGGATCTTCCAATTGAGAAGATCCATCGACCTGAGACGAAGAGAAAGCTCTATCTCTTTTAGTTAGTTATTCAGTTAAACCGATGATTCGTTATTGGAATTGTTCCGTGGACCTTAGCTCCACGGAACAATATGGAAGAAAGAGGCCTTTCCACGACTCTACCACCCAGTCAATTCTGTTCCACTTAATCCCTATTTCATGGCCACATATCTTTCCGGCGAAGTAATGGGAAACCCTTCTCCTGTATACATGAATCCAATTTGAATTTTCATTTCATCCGGGAAAATCCATCTTTTTCTCAACAATGTCTTTGTCATTTGATCCACTAGCCTTCCGTTAGATAGGAAGAGATTTGATAAATACTGATAACTCTCAAATAGAGTCTGAGTCTTAGAACAGAAAAATCCATTAGATAATGAACTATTCGTTCTAAGCCATCTCTCGCGATGAATCAAGAATTCGAAGTGCCTTTCTTGCCTTTTCTTGATAAACCAGTGGCAAGTTGTGGAGAAAGGAAGTCTTTGGACAGTCAAAGCAAGAAGCCCTTCTTTTGAGATCTCTTCATCTGCAAAGAACTCTGGCTGCGAAAACACAAAGCCAAGAGCCTGCTCTTTGAGTAGGAAAAAGAGTGAATCCGCGGGGTACCAAATGAATTGGCTTGCTTGAAAAAAGCCTTGTTCTGTGAAAAATCGAAATCGATTTCGTGTCGGATACTTCTTCATTATGGTTCCACTCTCCAAGAACCCCGGACCATACTTTTGAAGCTCATCCTCTTGAGCTTGAAGCTCAATAGCCTTTTGATAAAGATAGGCCTCTTCCTTTTGAAGACCTTGAAGCTCTTGAAGCCCACCCTCTTGATCTTGAGGATCTTCAAGATCTTGAAACTCTTGAAGCTCAGCCTCTTCATCTTTACGCCCAGCCCCTTCATCCTGAAGCTCAGCCTCTTCATCTTGAAGCTCAGCCTCTTCCTCTTTACGCGAAGCCTCCCCGATATCGATCCAATCAAATAGAATGAGCCAAGGGTTCCATATTCTAGGAGCCGAAACTATGTGAGTGACTAAAGGCTTCTCTAGGCCAGGGGCTGCTTCTTCTCCCTCTTGTTCAAAGATAGAACACAATCCATCTTGCATTCTATCTAAGCTTGGTTCGGCCCGAAAAAGCAGTGTCACTTGATCATTATCAAACCGACTGCAAGCTTTTTCTGTCCCTGAGGCCACCAGAGCGCCTTCTAGTTCTAATAGGCCCTGAGCTAGATGAGAATCATTCTCAACAAGTCCATAAGAAAACATCTCCGCTTTGTCATCGGGCCCAGGTGGAGACCAAAGGTCTTGAGCGACCGATCCGGCAAAACAACTCAAAAGATAAAGAAGTATCGTTAACCTCTTCATGCTCGTTCCAAGCTCTAAGTACCATCTGTACAAATAAGAATAACCGTCGTCGTTACACGACTTCTTCTTTATATATACAGAGATAGGATCTATGAGGCCTTGACTTAGAAATAGATTTTGTGCAAGAGCCCTTCCTGTCTGATAGAAAAGGATCCCGTGATCCGAAATCGAGATTGACCGGGATTCCACAGCCCAAGTTTGCCTATGAAGAGCAAATCGAATTGTATTAGTGTCTATAATGGATTTTTTTTGGGTAATACTAATCGATAGGGCCTCATTGGTAAGTGCTGCAAGATCTTGTGTGGTTATAGACCGGAATCCATTAGTATCGAACATTTCCTTTTCAAAGTGAAATCCTCTAGTATATGAAAGAGTGAAAAAGCGCTCTCGTTCTTGTGTACTAAGAAGCCTTCGTACCTTAATGCATGTATTGAATCTATTTGAAGCTATTAGAGCGGGATCCACTTTTTTGGGAAGATGAGTCGAAGCAATAACAAGAGTCTTTCTAGTGGAACGTCCTTCAGAATCCCCAGAGAGAGAGTTCATTAATCCGGCCAGGGTTGTCCTATCCTCCAGATCCACATCATGAATGTTTGGAATCCATAATATGCAAGGAGTCATTGCTCTTACTAATGCGAATTGAAGGGAGATACCAAGTAGGTGCCGGTCCCATTCCTCCATCCATAACTCCCACAACTCGGTCTCCGCCTCGTCCAGCTCATCCACATCATGACCCTCAATTTCGTTGATGAGAATGGACTCAGGTAAAAAATTTAACTGAGCATCAACAGAAATCCCCAAATCAATCATATCCTGAATAGCATGCGTATACTCAATACCATCAAGATCACGTCTCGTATCCATCTCAGCCTGATCCTCAATCTCGTCATCCTCACGAGTATCAGGAAGACTCCACTCCTCAATACCCCAGGAAGTGTCCTCCTCTTCCTCCACCTCCACACTAAGACTAGTATCGTCATACACATACTCCAGCTGGTCACCATAGATCTCATCCAAATGCTGGAAAAAAGGCCAGGAGGAGCGCGCTTCCATCTCTAACGTAATAAGGGGAAAGTGGGTATTTTTCGCTAGGGATTTGATCAAATAGGATCGTCCAGTTCCTATAGAACCTATCACTAAAATACCCCTAGGGGGGGATAGGTCTAAGCGGAGCGAAAAGGGTTTTTCATGAGATGGGAAATGAAAAGCATTAACCCCACACGGGGTTTTTGAATAAGTCATTGTCTGATAATGAGCAAGGAATATCCGTCTTTCTGCTAAAGAGGATGTATTGAACTCATAACCCATTAGATACTTCTTCTGAAGGTCAACTACGTGTCGTAAGTACATTTCTCCCGGTTGTTCAATCATTTGAGAACCAGAGGCATTCTTTGAACTCTGAGTCAGACTCAATAGAATTTGATCAACCCCTTTTTCTGTCGTTAAGGTGAGGGTGGAGAACTGAAGCAAGTTGCCTCTGTCGCAATCATCAATAGCCACAGAGGTCGAGAGCAAGGATTCTATTTTATCATCAATCCAAGCACCATACACCCTTTCTCTTTTTCTTATGAATGAATAGATCTCTTTACTTGTATGACTTAGATGTCTCGTATTTATCGAAAAAGTGATTCGATCGATGGGATTTGGTATGAGACTGATAAGATCGCTGATATCGATGAGATTGAGATTCCAATTAGAAAAGATTGATTCTACCCCATAAGCGCGACCACCACCCTCTAGCATGTTGCCGACTACAGAAAGAGACTCCTTTAGTTCTTCCATAGCAACTAGAAAGAGATTCTTTAATCCGAAAGAATTCAGTTCAGATGGAGGATACCTATCCATCAGTTTTCGCAACTCAATCGTGTATGATGGAATCATCAAAGATTTGACCTTTTTGAGCTCTGTCTGTAACTCACCATAGTCTTTGGAAAGACGGGAAAGATATGTACAAACGAGATATCCAGCAACAAGAAGAAGTAAAAGGGTTGAATAGAGGAACTCCAGAACATTGGGTGATCTCAGATGTGTATGTGTCAATGGTGACTCATTATTTCGACGAATCCTTTCTGCAGACAGAGTAAGATTTCGTAAACACATCCTCGAAATCTCCCTTATCCGGTTCCTTTGTGGAAGAACCCATTTTTCCTGAAGAATTTGCCACGGTCTAATGACCCCCTGCCTAATATCATCCCTAATATCACCCAGAATATGATCAAAAAGGGATACACAATTTTGACGGATACCTAGACTGAGTATCGGCACTAGGTCTGAAAAAAGATCTAAAAATAGCAAAGTTAGATATTTGTACCCTGTTGAAGTAAGGAACCATGGCATATATGTTTGGAAGAGATTCCATTTTGAGAGAAGGGTTCGATACATCTTCGAGAGAAGAGTTCGAAACATCTGCCCTTTCTCAACGCATTTCTTTAGATTTCGACCAAGATTCCGTTTTTTCCTCTTTTCGGACGGTAAATCTTTTTCAGAATATGGAGTGTGAATCAAACCCATGTTTGAATTGAAATTGAGATCTTGATGCAAGTTCTTCCTTTCTGAATCAGATAAATGAATATCTGAAAGAGGTTGAAAAGAAGTTCTTTCCAAATTGACCATTTGTCCCTCTGTTAGAGGTCTTTCAGAAATGTCGGCGATCGAGTAAAGGGCTCTATCAACTAATGGAACAGATCGAGTTGGGAAATGGAAAGATTTGCACAAGTTATACCTTTCGTCACCACTTTGTGGAAAATCGTCAGGTATGAGTATCTTAGATACCTGAGGTATGAGTATCTTAGATACCTCTGACTCGATTGGTAAAAGAGTAGCTCTCTCCCCAAAAGCATGTTTTTCGCCGCACAAAGAAAATGGTTTCTTGCGAATGAAGAAAGTCTTAAGGAATTGTCCATACAAAAAATCAGAATTCTTGAAACGAGCTTTTTCCACAACAAAAGGGAAGATTTTGTTACAATAGAAGGAGAACCGATGTGGATTATTCAAGAATCGAAGTCTATTTGCTTTATAAAAAGCAGATATCAATGAACTTCTCTGAAATGCTTTCACGGGATTCATCCAATTCTCTTCATCGTCGAATAGAATTGAGAAATAGGAATCCGTGTTATCAATTGTTCCTACAATTTTGGATTTTTGGGAAGTCTCATGATCATCCAATAAGCAGGGTTTCAATTTGTTCAAATGAAGGATTTGAAGACCTATTGATTCTAACAACGGATTGCAGGGTTGATCAGTCGGACCCTTCAATTCATAGATGCGGATCTCGGACCTATGAATGGGGATATTCCCGCAACTCACAAAGAAAAAAGGCAGTAACTTGGACAACAAGGGAAGTACCTTCGACACCAAGAGAGGTAACTTCGACAACAAGAGAGGTAACTTCGACAACAAGAAAGGAAGTGACTTGTACAAAAAGGAACGAACTAATACGAACAAAAAGAAAAGACGTGCCTTAGGAAAATCTTGTTTGTCAATAAACACGGACCAATCAATCGAATATTGAGATTGATGGAATCGATCGAAGACTGCTTGAAAACGGCTCTTCTGCACTTTAAAACGGTTCTTCTGCTCAGAAACGAAATGTTCCAAATGTTCCTGGAAAGTCTTGCCCCCCTTGGACCATTTGTCTCTATATGCGGCAGGATCCCGATTCATGGATCTCTCGATAAAAAGAAGAGGATCGAAGCTTTTCTTTCGACTCTTTTTCAAACTCGAGAAATGTCGGTTGACCGTATATTTCATTAGAGTTCTATGACTCAGAGTCTCATTTCCTATTTGAGCCCCTGGAATTCCAGACTCGAAGTTGCGAGCGGATCGATTCATTAAAAAGAATCGATCCAATACCTTTCTTATGTACCCCTTCTCTTGGATGTGAATCAGATCCATTTTCGGACTATTATGATACACCTGATCTGGCTCGGTTATTGATAGAGTGAATAGATCCGCCCTTTCTTCAAATCGCTCTTCTGATTCAAAATCGCGCTCTAACGTGTATCCCCCCCTGCTACGGTCATGGAATAGATTCAATAAATCAAAAAAGGGCTTTTTTTTGAAAAATGAAATCTTCTTGGAACTGTCCACATCCAGTTCATCCTTCGGAACCCTATCACATCCCGGATCTGATGAAATAGGATAAATTGAGACGGTCTTTTGTAAATACGTAATGATCTTGAATAGATTCACTATTTCTTGATTTTCCGATCGCCGGTAGGGTACAAAAGAAAGGTCTTGCTTCAACAATTTCTGATCTCTAGTGAACCTCTCAGTAGGATTCGAACTCAGATAAAGTTCTGACCATCTGTCAGAGAAAAAAGAACGAAGGGATCTTGTAGAATTCCCAAGAAATTCTTTGATTTCTTCCTCTGTTCGTTCCAAGGAAGGAGAAGGATGCCAAAGAATCGATTCTTCTTTTATTTGTTGAATCTCTCTTTGATTGATCAATGTGGGATATTCTGAATCCTCCAGAAACTCCAGATATTTGCTCTTTTTCTCTTTGAATGAGATCTCAATCCCAGCCACGGTTTTATGAGCTCTTTTACAACTAGAATCCCTCCTTTTTCCCACCCAGCTACACCACCACCGCGAACCCCATCTAGATTCGGGCATGATCGACTTTTTAGTGATTGGGAGAGCCCAAGTACTCTCATTCGGATCCAGGAAAGAGCTCTCAGGGATCTTTTTTCCTTTTGGAAGATAGAGGAGCGGAAGAATCAACCTATTGATATTGGAAAACCCAATAGATTCTTCCAATGTATCATTTCTGTGTCCAATGGGATTCAGGGGTATAGGAAGAACCCCTGTCAAATAGCTCTTTTTGTTTTCGACCATATTCCGACGGCTCATCCTATACATAAGGACTACTACTACAAATAGTAGTACACGCCCGATCGTGAAATGTCGAGTCTTTCTCCAACCCCGTGAGTTGCGTGAAAGTAGGATCTTCCAAACCCGTGGGTCCAATAATTGAAAAGCACGTTCTGGGTTGAAAAAAATTTGAATCAAAGTGCCCAATGAATTCAATTTGGTCCAGGAATCTAATAACTGGTGAGAATTCTTGATCTCTCGAAGGATCCCTTTTAATTCGAGAATAAAGAATTTAAGAAATAATTTGAATTCTTGTTCATCCATAAAAAAAGAACTCCTCCTCTACAAGGTAGACATGAATTTTGAAAATGGAACTCTATAGGCATCTTCCTCTTATCTTTCTCTACGCTAATTCGCAAAACTACTTTTGGAACAACGACTTTCATTGTTGAACTCTTTTACAACAGGAAAAAACCAAAGGCCTCTGCCCTTGCATCCCTTGGGTAGTTGGTTGGGTAAATAGAGAGGGAGGGCAGAACTTTTGGTTTTTTCATGAAAAAAAAAAGACCTAAACTAACCACTCATTTCATTAGAATTCTCGATTTCCTATTTTCCGCTCACGCTCGCGGTTTTGTCTTTCAAATCGACGTTTGTCCATTTGATGTTTTCTTTGTTTCGAACTCCGATCATCTTGCTCATTCTGCAGTGTCTTTTCATACTGCAACTCGGCAAAAGACCTATCCATATCGATCGGGTTCTTTTTTTTTAAGTTTAAGTACTCGGGTTCAAGCCTAATCAAAGCGCTCTCGAAGTCCGCAATTCCGCTTGCGTTTCTCCTAATCCTCTGTTTGATGAGCATTAGGTTTGTTTCGAAAGCGATACACGTTGTCTCATATTTCTGGAGAGCGGCTTCTATTTCTTGGGTTATAGAATGGACAAGGATTCTTTGTTCGCTGTACTCTCCTTTCTGGATCTCTCTCAGTTTATTGAGAGAGGCCCTT